GAGTATCAGAAACTGTAGCTAGAGCAGCTATTGAGATAGCTGCGCGCAAAATGCCTATACGAACTCAATTTCTTATTTCAGGATAGAGATGTAGAACTAAACAAAAAGGGGTATTGGGGATGAAAAAACAACCGCAGGTTTATTTATTTCTGGACGGACAATATTTCTTTTTTTTCTTTCATACTTTTGCATTGAAATAACAGATTGAAATAAAAATGATATGATTCAACCTCAGACCCTTTTGAATGTAGCGGATAACAGCGGAGCTCGAAAATTGATGTGTATTCGAATCATAGGAGCTGGTAATCACCGATATGCTCATATTGGTGATGTTATTGTTGCTGTAATCAAAGAAGCAGTTCCCAATATGCCTCTAGAAAGATCAGAAGTAATTAGAGCTGTAATTGTACGTACATGTAAAGAACTCAAACGTGAAAACGGTATGATAATACGATATGACGACAATGCTGCAGTTGTCATTGATCAAGAAGGAAATCCAAAAGGAACTCGAGTTTTTGGTGCGATCGCTCGAGAATTGAGACAGTTGAATTTTACTAAAATAGTTTCATTAGCTCCCGAAGTATTATAAATAATAGTAGATGAGACTATGATATAGTAGGGTATCTGAAATAGATCAAATAGATCAAATTAGTAGATTGTGTCTCACGTATATACTTAAAAAAAAAAAGAAAAAAAAAAAGGAAACATGTTGATTATATCAAAATTAGGAGGAACCTATAATTCTAGTTCGTCATGGGTAAGGACACTATTGCTGATCTAATAACTTCTATAAGAAATGCTGACATGGATAAAAAAGGAAGGGTTCGAATAGCATCTACAAATATCACCGAAAACATTGTTAAAATACTTCTACGAGAAGGTTTTATTGAAAACGTTCGGAAACATCAGGAAAGTAACAAATATTTCTTGGTTTCAACTCTGCGACATAGAAAAACAAGAAAAGGAATATATAAAACTAGAACCATTTTAAAGCGTATCAGCCGACCCGGCTTACGAATTTATTCCAACTATCAACGAATTCCTAAGATTTTAGGTGGAATGGGAATTGTAATTCTTTCTACTTCTCGAGGTATAATAACAGATCGAGAAGCTCGACTAGAAAGAATTGGAGGAGAAATTTTGTGTTATATATGGTAATCTTCCACCTCTGGTATCCGAATTTGATCTCTAACTTCCTATTTGTAAAATAGAGAGGAAAAGTGAGTTATATAACTCTTCCTCCATTAGTTGATACTTCAAGGAGGTTACCTGGAATGAAAGAACAAAAATTGATTCATGAGGGTTTAATTACTGAATCACTTCCCAACGGTATGTTCCGGGTCCGTTTAGATAATGAAGATCTAATTCTAGGATATGTTTCAGGGAGGATCCGGCGCAGTTTTATACGGATACTACCGGGAGATAGAGTAAAAATTGAAGTAAGTCGTTATGATTCAACCAGGGGACGTATAATTTATCGACTTCGCAACAAAGATTCGAACGATTAGGTTATTTTTTTAACCATGGGTATACAATTCGAAGTTCAAAAAAAAAATTCAAGAGACTTATTCTCTTCCAAGAAGTGGATTCAGAATTAAAGTAAGGAATAAAAAATATGAAAAAAAGGGCTTCCGTTCGTAAAATTTGTGAAAAATGTCGACTGATTCGCAGGCGTGGGCGAATTATAGTGATTTGTTCCAATCCGAAACATAAACAGAGACAAGGGTAATCTTTCTAAAAAAGAACTTTACTTTCAAAAATTCTAAAATAAGTACAATACGTAAAAATAAGGTCAAGGATCAGTTTTAACATGAAATGGATATCTCCGTATCTTTTCTTTTTGTATATTTCTGACTCATAAATATGAGATGATAAAATATGACAAAAGCTATACCAAGAATTGGTTCACATAGGAATGGGCGTATTGGTTCACGTAAGAATGGGCGTAGAATACCAAAAGGCGTTATTCATGTTCAAGCGAGTTTCAACAATACCATTATAACTGTTACAGATGTACGAGGTCGGGTAGTTTCTTGGGCCTCCGCTGGTACTTCTGGATTCAAAGGCACAAGAAGAGGAACACCTTATGCTGCTCAAGCCGCAGCGGTAAATGCTATTCATACAGTTGTTGATCAGAGTATGCAACGAGCAGAAGTTATGATAAAGGGTCCTGGTCTCGGAAGAGATGCAGCATTACGAGCCATTCGTAGAAGTGGTATATTATTAAGTTTCGTACGTGATATAACACCTATGCCACATAATGGATGTCGACCTCCTAAAAAAAGACGTGTGTAGAAATAAGAATTAAACCGATTTCAAGAGAAATAAATGATTCAATGATCAAATAATAATACTAATATAGTATGGTTCGAGAGGAAGTAGCGGGATACACTCGAACACTACAGTGGAAGTGTGTTGAATCAAGAGTAGACAGTAAGCGTCTTTATTATGGTCGTTTCATTCTGTCACCACTTATGAAAGGTCAAGCTGATACCATCGG